TATAAAGGAATTTTTTGTAACCCCCCCCACACAATATCTTGAATGCATATAGTATCATATGTGATTCTGTATGTCCAATTTTCATTAATCTCAATTTATCCTTCGTTGCTGCACACGGGAGAAGTAATAGATAGGGATGACAGGATTTGAACCTGTGACATTTTGTACCCAAAACAAACGCGCTACCAAGCTGCGCTACATCCCTTTCAATTGACCTACAGTGTCATTGTAGAGAATCCCCGTCTTGTTTTCCACATCGTCATTTTCTCGATTAATAAACCTCTTGCCATTTCTTCTTTTTCGTCTCATATAACATATTCTCATATAACACATATAATAAAAGAAATCCAATTAAATTAATTAACAATAAATAGATATATATTAATATTATATCGGTAATGTTCAGAAAGTAAGTGGGCGTCTTTTCTGTACAAAATTGAAATCTACCGGGTCGTTCGATATATCCATTTTAGTTAGGGATTCTGCGGACAAATACAAGCGATCCTTAATGACACATGTATCTGATTATATATGTATTACTATTACAAAAAAAGGAGTATTTTCAATGCGAGATCTAAAAACATATCTCTCCGTGGCACCTGTGTTAAGCACTCTATGGTTTGGGTCTTTAGCAGGTCTATTGATTGAGATCAATCGTTTATTCCCAGATGCGTTGACATTCCCATTTTTTTCATTCTAGCTAGGTATGAATAAGATTCGAGAAACAAGAAATTTTCTGTGACTAAGCCCTTTTTTTCTTTCTGTCTTCGGATAAAAAAGCGAGAAAGAATCAAAGAAGATTCATCGGCAACGAAACCCGGGTTTCGTCGGAATTAAATTAATAGAGATAGGGGACAGTGGCAGCATACAAGATATGTAAATGAAATGCGGGTATTTAGACCTAAACTAATTTAATTGATATTTAGAAATTCTTGTATTACTTATTATTATTTCTCTATTGATATTGACCGCAATGAAAATGGAAGATTTAAGAATTGAATTTCGAGTCAGCAACTTCTTTTTTTCTTCTTCGTTTCGGATCAAAAATGGAAGAGTTGAGTGAATCCAAAATAAAAAGGGAGGTTCATGGCTAAGGGTAAAGATGTAAGAACAAGAGTTATTTTGGAATGTAACAGTTGTGTTCGAAACGATATTAATAAGAAATCGCGGGGCATTTCCAGATATATTACTCAAAAGAATCGGCACAATACGCCTAGTCGATTGGAATTGAGAAAATTTTGTCCCTATTGTTACAAGCATACGATTCATGGGGAGATAAAGAAATAGATAAAATTGAACGCGTGTGTAATCCCTACAAGGAACAGGAATCAATTCGATAATTTAATAATTACATACATAATAAATAAACAAAAAAACCGAATCCTATTTGGGTCGGATCCCAAATTCAATTAGAATTTAGAAATAGGATTTTAAAGATAAGGAATAAACCATGGATAAATCCAAGCGACTTTTTCTTAAATCCAAGCGATCTTTTCGTAGGCGTTTGCCCCCAATTGGGTCGGGGGATCGAATTGATTATAGAAACATGAGTTTAATTAGTCGATTTATTAGTGAACAAGGAAAAATATTATCTAGACGAATGAATAGATTGACTTTGAAACAACAACGATTAATTACTGTTGCTATAAAACAAGCTCGTATTTTATCTTTGTTACCTTTTCTTAATAATGAGAAACAATTTGAGAGAACTGAGTCAACTCCTAGAACCACGGGTCCTCGAACTAGAAATAAATAGAATAAAAAATCAATCAATCTGAGTTGGGTTTCAGATTGGAATTTTGATTCGATTGCAATTGAGGAATTTTTAAAATTAGAAAATGAAAATTCGATTGTCGCGTCGTAAGAAAAAAATGAGTAAGAAAAATAAACGTTTCTTCTTTTTTTTTTTTAGTGTTCATTCTTTAAAAAACTATATTAATTTGAATTAATTACATTTATTATATAAATTTCTACCCTATCTTCCCGGAGCTCATTCTCCGGGGTTCCATTTAAATCAGTATGGTGTATTCCTTCTAATAATATCCTTTCTTAAGAATCTTGTTGGAAATCATGTAAAGACAATTCGTATTTGATATTGCTATTTGTGCAAGTATTTTACGATTAAGAAGCGATTGCCTCTTGTACAGATCATGTATTGATTTACTATAACTATAGGATACCCCTGTCTTACGAATTGCTGCATTTATCCGAGTGATCCACAAACGGCGAAAATTTCTCTTTTGCCTGCCCCTATCCCGATGAGCAGAAACCAAGGCTCTCATTTTCTGTTGAATAGTACTTCGAGTAAGTCTTGAATGAGTCCCTCGAAAGGTTGATGCAAATAAACGAATTTTTGTTCTACGTCTCCGAGCTACATACCCTCGTCTAATTCTGGTCATTGAATCAAATGAAACTTTGATGAATAACTAATTGATTTTTTCTTTCAGTCATTCTTTTCCCCTTTCCTGGTCTATTAATAACAAAACGGATTCTTCCAATGTATAAAAAAAATTCCAATGGCTTTTGCTACTATGACCTTCCCGACCACGATTTTTTCCAGGTATTTAACCTCGAAATAAAAAAATCCATTTTATTTTATTGATACTAAATAGCAACAAATAAATTAAATATTAAATATAGTCAATTGTGAATTAAGTTGAATATAGTATAAATATAAAGTATCAATAAAAAATAAAGGTAAATAGATAAATAGTGGGTTCCGTCGTTTCTATGGTTGCTTCTTAAACGGTGAGGTCCTCTCTATACACCGGAGCCCCTTCCCTCAGTAATCAATGTTAAATGTTATTAGTAACTTGTACAGTTCACATTCTTTGACTCTACCCATGAATTATCTAGTAATAGGTCTTTTCACAATGAGATCTACCCATACAGTAACGGTATTTAATTACAAAGGTTGGCTAGGTAACTGACCCTGTTAGTCCGTTATTGCAAGAGTGGGAGCCTAATTCTTTTGCTTCTTAAATACGGTTTCCCCCGCTTAATGAATAACCATTTGCTACCAATGGGGAATTGCTTCTCATCTCCAATGGAGGTGATTGGATTTGCACCAATAGAAACCATAAATTTAATACATAATGGCACAACGAAGGTTTTAGATATTTATGGAATTCTTCCAGAATATTCATTCGTGCTGGTCATGGATACTGGAAAATTTGTTCTTTAATTTAGTTCCAGCTCATGATCTGAACGAGTCGCACATACACCCTAGTACATGTTCCTCGACGCTGAGGACATCCCCGAAGAGCGGGGGATTTTGTTACATTTTTTATTGGCTGTCTTGTGTTTCTAATAAGTTGTTTAATAGTTGGCATGCTAAATCATATATAAAATGGGCTGGTTTAGATCAATCCTAACCAGACAATCCTAACCAGATTATTCTGATTCTGAATTATTTTTATACTTTTTACCTTACCCTATATTTACCCCGGTAAGAAGATAAAATTTGAAATTTAGGTTCATCCGAATCCAAGTTATGGTTCAAAAAGGAATCACGTATTTACGTGAAATCCCCGGTGTTTTCAACCGCTACAAGATCAACAATTCCATGAGCTTGGGCTTCTGTTGCTGACATAAAAACATCCCTTTCCATATCTTCGGATACAACCCACAATGGGTTGCCCGTTCTTTGTACATAAACCCTTGTGAGGGTTTCGCGGAGTTTCAGAAGTTCTTCCGCTTCTAGGACAAATTCTCCTGTTTGTGCCTCATAAAAAGAACTAGCAGGTTGGTGGATCATTACCCTGATGATATAACATAATTAATGGTTCCTTGATCTCATACGATCGGACAAAGAAAAGAGATAAAGAATACCAAGAATAAAATTCTTATATATAATTGAACAACCGTACAGGCATTTTTGTGCATTGCATACGGCTCCACAGTGGACTTTACTTTTCCTTTCCGTCGAGCAAAAAAAGAAATTGGATACATTCCAAATCATTAAGTGACCCATTTACCACCCTTCTTTTCGGGGGAGTTAAAAAATACTATGATGGTTCCGTTGCTTTCTATATTTATCATTTATCTCGTATGTGATTCAGCAATCCCAAAGTTTCTTTTTAATCCGATCAAATCAAAGTAAGTAAAAAAAAAGATCTTTTTTTTTTCATTTTAGTACTCTTTCATAACATAAATATTCGAAAGATACTCATGGTGTGAAAACAAAAAAGTTTGTGACGCTGAAATGACCCCCGGATAGATAAGATAAAATCAGAATACCCTTTAGTCAGTCTCATATTACTCGCCCGATACATAATTTCATGTTATGAAAAAACAAAAAGAGTTTGTTCATATCGAACTCGAAGTGCCATGCTATTATTACTGAATATTATTATTTTATTCATTCATTTAATATTACATATCGCGAAGGCATAGTCTTCTTTTTTCTCTCAAAAAAACGCATTGGCGCCAAGCGTGAGGGAATGCTATACGTTTGGTAATTTCTCCTCCGACCAGGATGAAAGATCCCATTGAAGCGGCTAATCCCATGCATATTGTATGTACATCTGGTGGCACAAATTGCATAGTATCATAAATTGCTACTCCGGGTATTACCCACCCGCCGGGCGAGTTTATAAACAAAAAAAGATCCCGGGTTTCATCCTCTATACTGAGATATACCATCAGACCGATAAGTTGGTTTGAGATCTCGCTATCAACCCCTTGGCCTAAAAAAAGTAATCTTTCTCGATGAAGTCGGTTGATTAGGACAAAAATTTATCCCTTATGAACCGTACACGCACCTTTTGATGCATACGGTTCAAAAAAATTGTGAAAAAAGAATCAATGTGTTGATTCCAGCCCACCTTCCTTTTTTATAGTAGGACTTTTCTACCTCCTAATGTAATAAGGGGGCTTTTTCGTCTATTTTTTTTGAGAAAGTTTTTTTCTTTTTTTGCTCGCCTCTCCGTAAAAAAGAAAAGAATCCACTAAACTTATTGAATTAACCTCTCATTGATGTATTGTTTCATCGAAATCTAATCCAAATTACGATGTAATTTTCTTGTTCCTGAATGGGCCTCCTCAATTATTTTAGGTTTATGTTCTACTCCGGGTAAAGATCCGCCCGACTTCAATTTGTACATATAGGACAAATGATCCCAATACCGCTCTTTTGGTACGACTTTTTTTTTTTTCAACGCATTTCGTGCCTTTCTTACGACAAATATTCGATGGAGTCATAGTAATCAATATTGTTTTATTGATTGGCAGTTTAGTTTGAGATCGCCTATATGTTATGTTATAAAGTAATCGTTTAGGATACAAGTGGTAATCATATCTCGATTACCAACTGGGTATTTTCTGAACGGAGCCTGGATACTTCATTTTATTGGATTGGTCCAACCAAGCCAACCATAAATTTGGATAATGAATAATATTAATATTGATCTTGACCCCCCCCAAAAAGGATCTAATTGTACTTCACGCTCCAAATTTTTGAATTGGTGGTTCAAGCAATTTTTTTGGGCGAAACAGAGGGTATCTCGATCGGGGGAGAGAACGGGAAAATTCCATATGACCCAATATGTCTGACAAGTCGCACTATACGTCAACCCAAACTGCATCTTCCTCTCCGGGACTCCGAAAAGGTACTTTTGGAACACCAATAGGCATCAACTGAAAGAAAGGGGAGTTAAGTACTATATTTTACTTTGATGTGGAAACGTAATGTCGTATTTTATCCTTAGATTAGAAAGTTTCTAGAGTAAGACGAAAGGAATAAAGGGAAATTTTACGAATGGGTCGAGCTGTTCGAATGATGACCAAGTATCTACGCATTCGCTCATAGAAAATGGGACCAATCCCCCCATTGCGTATTGGTACTTATCGGGTATAGAATAGATCTGCTTATCTTTGTTCCTACGAACGGAATTGTTCCATTATTACCAATGAAATGGAATTAAAAAAAACGAACCCTTGCTCCGAAATAATCCATTGAAAGGGAGAGGTCCATAGCATAGTCTTTTCCAATGCGATAAAGTTACATAGTGTATATTTTTCTTTGATAAAGAGGTATTTCCATGGGTTTGCCTTGGTATCGTGTTCATACCGTCGTATTGAATGATCCCGGTCGGTTGCTTGCTGTGCATATAATGCATACAGCTCTCGTTTCTGGTTGGGCCGGTTCAATGGCTCTTTACGAATTAGCCGTTTTTGATCCCTCTGACCCCGTTCTTGATCCAATGTGGAGACAAGGTATGTTCGTTATACCCTTCATGACTCGGTTAGGAATAACCAACTCATGGGGTGGTTGGAGTATTACAGGAGGGACTATAACGAATCCGGGTATTTGGAGTTACGAAGGTGTGGCCGGGGCACATATTGTGTTTTCTGGTTTGTGCTTCTTGGCAGCTATCTGGCATTGGGTATATTGGGATCTCGAAATATTCTCTGATGAACGTACAGGGAAACCCTCTTTAGATTTGCCCAAGATCTTTGGAATTCATTTATTTCTCTCAGGATTAGCTTGCTTTGGATTTGGTGCATTTCATGTAACAGGCTTGTATGGTCCTGGAATATGGGTGTCCGATCCTTATGGACTAACCGGAAAAGTACAATCTGTAAATCCTGCGTGGGGGGTGGAGGGTTTTGATCCTTTTGTTCCGGGAGGAATAGCCTCCCATCATATTGCAGCGGGTACGTTGGGCATATTAGCAGGCCTATTCCATCTTAGTGTCCGCCCGCCCCAACGTCTTTACAAAGGATTACGGATGGGTAATATTGAAACTGTACTTTCCAGTAGTATTGCTGCTGTCTTTTTTGCAGCTTTTGTTGTTGCTGGAACTATGTGGTACGGCTCTGCAACTACTCCGATCGAATTATTTGGTCCCACTCGTTATCAATGGGATCAAGGATACTTCCAACAAGAAATATATCGAAGGGTTGGTGCCGGACTAGCCGAAAATCAGAGTTTATCAGAAGTTTGGTCTAAAATTCCCGAAAAATTAGCTTTTTATGATTACATTGGAAATAACCCAGCAAAAGGGGGATTATTTAGAGCGGGCTCGATGGACAACGGGGATGGAATCGCTGTTGGATGGTTAGGACATCCCATCTTTAGAGATAAAGAGGGGCGCGAGCTGTTTGTACGTCGTATGCCTACTTTTTTTGAAACATTTCCAGTAGTTTTGGTAGATGGAGATGGAATTGTAAGAGCCGATGTTCCTTTTAGAAGGGCAGAATCTAAGTATAGTGTCGAACAGGTAGGAGTAACTGTTGAGTTCTATGGTGGCGAACTCGATGGAGTCAGTTATAGCGACCCCGCTACTGTGAAAAAGTATGCTAGACGTGCTCAATTGGGTGAAATTTTTGAATTAGATCGTGCTACTTTGAAATCTGATGGTGTTTTTCGTAGCAGCCCGAGGGGTTGGTTCACTTTTGGACACGCTTCGTTCGCTTTACTCTTCTTTTTCGGACATATTTGGCATGGTGCTAGAACCTTATTCAGAGATGTTTTTGCTGGTATTGACCCAGATTTGGATTCTCAAGTGGAATTTGGAGCATTCCAAAAACTTGGAGATCCAACTACAAAGAGACAAGCAGTCTGATACACCATTGCTCTTGTATCTTTCGCCTCTTTTGTGATTTAACTTTGACCTTAGAGTACCAAAGAAATCTTGATTTGAATCGCCGACCTTTCTTTGATTCTTGTCCTTTCTTAACTTAATTGGGGAGATGTTCCCAAATGAACAGGTGTGGAAGCTATAATTGTAAACCACGATCGAATTTATGGAAGCATTGGTTTATACATTCCTCTTAGTCTCGACTCTAGGAATTATTTTTTTCGCTATATTTTTTCGAGAGCCGCCTAAGGTTCCGACTAAAAAATGATTTTCATTATCTTACATTATCTAAATTGAAGTAAAGTAATGAGCCTACCAATATGGTAGGCTCATTACTTTACTTCAACTAGTCTCCGTGTTCCTCGAATGGATCTCTTAGTTGTTGAGAGGGTTGCCCAAAAGCGGTATATAAGGCGTACCCGGTAAAACTAACAAGTAAACCAGATATAAAGATGGCGACTAGGGTTGCTGTTTCCATTATTATAAAATTTCAAGACCACAATGGATCTATGATAAGATCGTTTATTTACAACAGAATGGTATACAAAGTCAACCGATCTCAACTAATGCAATAGGATTTATGGCTACACAAACCGTTGAGGGTAGTTCTAAATCTCGTCCAAGAGGAACTACTGTAGGGAATTTATTGAAACCGTTAAATTCGGAATATGGAAAAGTCGCTCCTGGTTGGGGGACTACCCCTTTGATGGGGGTTGCAATGGCACTATTTGCAGTATTCTTATCCATTATTCTCGAGATTTATAATTCATCGGTTTTACTGGATGGAATTTCGATGAATTAGGTCTATAAAAAGAAAACCACCAAGTCATTGGATTTTCAATCCAAAATGAATCACTTAAGATTCTGATTTCTGGGCCATTCTGGAAGTTCGATCGTGGAATTCCTTTGTTTCTGTATTTCCGGAATATGAGTGTGTGACTTGTTATAATTGATCCTATCGATAGTACAGAGAATAGATCTGTCATCTTGAGAGAGGTGGGTTCTGCTTTGTCGGATATTTATTTTTGTATCTGGAGCACATAATACGTAATATAATAGATCAAGAAATATTTGAACTATGATTCATACCTACTATTCAGACCTCGCGACTGGATTCAAAAATAAATTCAAAGATTTTTTTGCCCCGCGGTCTCGTTTCTCCGAATTTTTAGTCCTTTTATCTATTTAATTGAATAAGTGATGATCAAATGGTTCTTACTCAGAGAACTTTTGGGCTTAGCTTGGGGGCTTTATTCAATCATCGTGGTTCTAGTATGAATCTGAGGTTTTGAACGATTCATAGGGTCTCAACAAGAGAATTTCTATCAATAATAAAAAGTGCAAACAAAAAAAAAAGAAAATAACTCAAACAAATAAAGAAAAATAGGGAAAAGAAGATTCAAGAGGCCTGTAACTATTAACATAAAGACGAATGAGCTAACTTGATTTTTTAGCATTATCATCACAAAGAATAGCTTGCGGGTTTCCCTTCATATCTTCAGAGAAGAGTTAATCTGGAGACTCAGAATAATAATAAGAAAAGAAAAACTTTCTATTAAATATTCGTTGCAACTCGTATTTGGGTGTTTATGCTTGAGCTGTACGAGATGAAATTCTCATATACAGTTCTCAGAGGGGGAGTTCCCTTGGTTTACCTATCTCAATAAAGTATATGATTGGTTCGAAGAGCGTCTCGAGATTCAGGCGATTGCAGATGATATAACTAGTAAATATGTTCCTCCTCATGTCAACATATTTTATTGTCTAGGAGGGATTACACTTACTTGTTTTTTAGTACAAGTAGCCACAGGGTTTGCCATGACTTTCTACTATCGTCCGACCGTTACCGAGGCCTTTGCCTCAGTTCAATACATAATGACTGAAGCCAACTTTGGTTGGTTAATTCGATCAGTTCATCGATGGTCGGCAAGTATGATGGTTCTAATGATGATCCTGCACGTATTTCGTGTGTATCTCACCGGTGGGTTTAAAAAACCTCGCGAATTAACTTGGGTTACGGGTGTGGTTCTGGGTGTATTGACCGCATCTTTTGGTGTAACCGGTTATTCTTTACCTTGGGACCAAATCGGTTATTGGGCAGTCAAAATTGTGACAGGTGTACCTGACGCGATTCCTGTAATAGGATCACCCTTAGTCGAGTTATTACGCGGAAGTGCTAGTGTGGGTCAATCAACTTTGACTCGTTTTTATAGTTTACACACATTTGTGTTACCCCTTCTTACTGCTGTATTTATGTTAATGCACTTCCCAATGATTCGTAAGCAAGGTATTTCTGGTCCTTTATAGACCTTTATTATAGAAAAGGCATATTCTATATAGTATAGATATTTGTAATCAATTATATTCAATTTTGGGAAGGAACAAGCAACAGTATTTCATTGCTACAAATATGGATT